TTTCTTATTTACTTTTTAGTAACCCTATTGATTGGAAATCAATTATTCTTTTTAAACTAATAAGAATTTTTTTATAAAGAAAATAAAGCTTTTCCAAAATATTTTTATCTTCATCATAATAAAATAAAAAATTATTCTATAACTTTAAAATTTTACTTTAATTAATTTTTCGAAAGGTTACTTAGTAACATTATAATCTCCCAAAGCTTAAGTTTTTATTAAACTACTTTCGCCTAGGCCGCACCTTCCGGTACGCCTACTATGTTACGACTTACTCCAGGTTTAATCCCCGCAGGTGACGGGCGATGTGTACGAAACCTAGAGCTATTTTCATAAAATTTTTCTTCTATTTTATTACTATCAAGTCCTTTTTCTTTGGAAACTTTTATTTCCCTTTCCATAATTAATTAATAATTACTGTAGCTCACTCTCTCCTACTCATTAGCTCCATCTCGATCTGACATCTAACTTTTTATTAGTTGAAAGTCTTCTAACTTACGGTGAAAACTTAATGACGATGATATAAAAACTGAAATTACAATAGTAGGTAAGGTTTAATGTGGATTATCATTTTCTTCAAGCAAGCTCCCCTGATCAGAAATAGATAACCGCCAAGTCCTTTGTATTTTAAATTTCTTTATCCGTATTCCACCAGCATTTTTGATTTTATTAAAGAATAACTGGGTATCTAATCCAGGTCTATATCTTTAATTTAATAAATAAACATTAGAAAGATTTTTTCTAAGAAAAATAGGTTTTCACTCCTAAACTTTTCTTTTTGATTAATCTCTTAAAGCAACTACTATTTTTTAAGCTACTAATGAATTAAGAAGAGAATGTTCGTTTAACCGCGGCTGCTGGCACGATATCTTCGCCATCTCAAAATAGATTTAACCTAATCAATCTTCCAATTATGGTTTAAGTATTTATTACTGCAGATGTGAACTAACAAAATAACCATTATTTTTTTACAAAAATCAATTAATGTAAACAAATTTTTTTAAAAAATTCTTTTTAAGTATCTTTTTAATTAAAATGTTTCCTCACCGTCACGCTAAAATAGCTTACATATATAATCCTTTCCATACTTAAAACCAAAAATTAGAACCAAGTTCTTTAAATATAAATGTTACGAGAAGAATAATTTTCTTCAATAAAACTTCTTCAAAGTTTCGTTATAAACTTTAACTATCTTAACTTTAAATGGTCTTCCTTAAGGAATAATTTTTTATATTCAAACGACAATTAATTTTATATTATTCTTATATCTTTAAAAAATATTTTTCAAATTTTATTTTTTTCCCTAAAGTCCTTTCGTACAAGAAGGGAAAAATAGTAGATAGAAACTGTCCTGTCTCACGACGGACTGAACTCAGATCACGTAAGATTTTCATGGTGAACAAACCAACCTTTGAAAGCTGCTACACCTTCAGGAAAACTTGATCCAACATCGAGGTCGCAAACTCCTTTGTCAATATGTACTCTCAAAAAGAATTACGCTGTTATCCCTAAGGTAATTTTTTTTATTTTCAAAACAAATTTTTGGATATTTATCTTTAATTCAATTAATTTTTAATTTATCAATGTCTAATTTAATTGATAGTTGCCCCAACCAAAGTTATTTTAAAAAATTCTCTTCTCTAAAAAAACTAAAACTCAATAGGGTCTTCTCGTCCCACTAATTTATTTTGGTCTCTTCACCAAAAAGAAAAATTATAAAAAAGTAAAAAGAGACAGTCTTTCCTTCGTCTTGCCATTGATTCCAGCCTGAAATTAACAGGCTAATGATTATGCTACCTTTGCACGGTCAGAGTACCGCAGCCGTTTAATTTACATCACTGGGCAGGCAGGACCTTTTGATAAATATCCAAAGGCGATGTTTTAGGTAAACAGGCGAGAAAAATTTTTGCCGAGTTCCTTTTCTTACTTTCTCTACTCATTTTTTTATTCACTAAAATAAGAATACATGAATATAAAGAAAAATTTAATTTTTTCTTTAAATTTTATTAATTAATAAAATGAATAAAATTTTACTAATATAACCATTATTTTATCAACCCACATAGATAATTCAAGTAATCTTTTACAAAATAAACTTCTATTATCAATTATTAATTAATATAATTTTATTAAAGAATTTAAACACACTCTAAAAAGAAAATTACTTAAAACCTACTTTTTAACAAATACAAATTTTTTATCTTGATGATTTTCTTTAAATATACGAATTATTTTTCTTAAGAGATAATTGATCAACCAATTATTTCTACTTTAATAATAAATTAAAATAAGCTTATACTTACTTCCTCAAAAAAAAGCTATAACAAAGTTCGTTAAGAATTTCTCTTCAACCATAACCTCTTTTCATGTCTTTTTCTACAGAAAGAAATTATTTCTAATAAATAGACTATAGTAGCTCACTTCATTTCGTTAATAAAATTAACTAATTTTAATTTTTTCAGTTATCCATAATACAAAAGGTAAATATTCAAATATTTCTTCTCTACAAATAAATAAAATAACTATTTCAATAATCCTTCTCAGTACACTTTCTATGGACAAAAAAATTTTAATAAACCTTACTATAATAATAAATTTTAATTCTAATATTTTATTTCATTTTACTAAGCCTTTACAATTTTATTACATAAATTTTTCCTATAATTTTTCCTTAACAAGCGACTACTATTAGTAATACCTTTTATTCCTAAAACAAATATTCTTATTAAATTACACCTGTAAAAAAGTAAAAAAAGATAATATCTTTATTTTTGAAATATGAGCCCAATAGTTTAAATTAACTTATTTTACTTATCCAAAAATTATTTATAAGATGAAATTATAATTTCAATCTTAGAACGCAAATCCAAAGTTATAAATTTTAACTAATCTTATTTATTAGTGGAATACTCCATCTTATTTTTTAATAACTTTTACAAGGGTACCCCCTTGTTAAAAGTTTTTAATACTAAAAACACGAGACACAAAATTTCCTTTCTTTGTACTTTTAGAACTACTTTCTCAGAAGAAAAAAAAATCTATATCCTCAACAGGAATCTATAAATAGAAAGTTTATCGTTTTTTATTAAACTATACAAATCAAGTCTTAAATCAAATATCCTTGATTTCTCCCTACTTACAAAATAGAATGCTTAAAGCTTTTAAGACTTATTCTCTTTTAAAAATCTCCTTTTCTATAACACCTATAATTGGAAATAATACTAAAAACAACAAAAAATAAAAGACCGACCCTAATTGACCAATAACAATATAAGGATACTCAACAGGTTGACTTCCTATCCAAGTAAGAATAAAAAAATCACCAACCAATAATCAAAAAAAAAATTGTCTTATAGGACGATAGCAACAAGAATTCTGACCAGAAAACTGAAAAATTGGTACTATTAGCAAAACTAATATAGCCATAACTAAAGCAATCACCCCACCTAACTTTTTAGGTATAGAACGCAAAATAGCATAAGCAAACAATAAATATCACTCTGGCTGTATATGAGGCGGAGTAACAAGAGGTTTAGCAGGTATAAAATTTTCCGGATCTCCTAAAATAACTGGAAATTTTAAAGAAAGAACACTCAAAATTAATAAAAATACTAAAAACCCAACCAAATCCTTTGAAGTAAAATATACGTGAAACGGAACCTTATCTCTTTCTGATATTATCCCTAATGGGTTTTTAGAACCTGTTTCATGAAGAAACATAAGATGTAAAATAGATAAAACAACTAAAATTAAAGGAAATAAAAAATGAAACACAAAAAAACGATGTAAAGTAGGATTATCTACAGAAAAACCTCCTCAAATTCACTGTACTACATCTTTACCTATATAGGGAACAGCAGTCACTAATTTAGTAATTACCGTAGCAGCTCAAAAAGACATCTGTCCTCAAACTAATACATAACCTAAAAAAGCAGTCAAAATAGAAAAAAAAAATAAAATAACACCTATTTTCCAGGTAATTACTTTTATAAAAGAACCATAATATAAACCACGTCCTATATGTAAATATATACAAACAAAAAACATGGAAGCACCTTTAGCATGAACTTTACGTAAAAACCAACCATAATTTACATCACGGCATATATGACTAACAGAAGAAAAAGCTAAACTTATATCTGAAGAATAGTGAAGAGCTAAAAAAACACCAGTAATAATTTGTATAATTAAAGAAAAACCTATTAAAGAACCAAAATTTCATCAAGAAGATATATTCCTAGGACTCGGTAGATCTCAAAGAGAACTTTTAACAATCTTTAATACTGGATGATTCTTACGAATTGGTAAATACATCTAAGATTATGGAAAACCCCATTACCTTGGCTCGACATACCAAAATTATTTATTAACTAAATCTTACTTTATTTATAAGGGAAAATAAATTCAACATTCAAAGGACCCACGTATAGCATCAAAAAAAAAATTAATAATTTAACAAAAACAAAAAATACAAAAAACACCTTTTCCTTTAAATTACCATAATAATAGGAACTTCTCAATAAAAACTTCAATTTAGGTCAAGACAAAGAGACTAATGTAAAAAACAATTTTAAATAAAAATAAAGAGAAATTAAGCTCAAAATTATCAATATAGCAACTGTGACATACCCGTCTTTTATTACCAAAAAATATAACATTATTCACTTATAAAAAAACCCTACAAGAGGAGGAAATCCAGCTAAAGAAAGAATAGAAATGCAAAAAATAAAAGAAAAAGAAAAGTTTTTTCAAACATTCTTTACCTTGAAAAAATGTTCACTAGAATACAATCTTCCAATCACAAATAAAGGAAAACTCATCACTACATAAACCAAAAACAAAAACCCAGAAATTCATAATGATAAATAAGGAAACAAAATAATTAATCAACCCAAATGAGCAACAGAAGAAAGACCAATTAGCTTTCGCAACTGAATTTGTGATAGACCAAAAAAAGAACCCACTACAACTGAAATCATACCTTCTACTCAATAAATTCTTCTTTTAGAAAAGCTTCCAACTACCATCAGTAAATATAAAGGTATAACCTTAGAAATTATAACAACAAAAGCACCTTCATAGAACTTCAAACCTCTTACAACATCTATGAATCAAAAATGTAATGGAAAAATACCAATCTTAATTCTCAAACCTAACACAATAAAAAAAGAAACAAAAATTTTATAATTACCAAAAATCATAAATTCTTTTAAAAAAAAACAACGAATTAAAATACCAAAAAGTAAAATAACTCTTCCTAGAGCCTGAAATATATAATACTTTATAGTAGATTCAATTCTCCGTAATTTAGAAACCTTCCTTATAATTGGTATTAAACATAATCTTCTCAATTCCAATCACAACCACAATAATAATCATTTTCTCCTAAAAAAAGAACAAACAATTCTAACTATAATAAAAAATATATAAAAAAAAGAAACTTTCATCATTAAAGATAAGATTAGAATTGAACTAACTAAAAAGTAGTTATCGGCTACTTTCCCCTTCCCTTAGAGACTTATCTACAATTAATTAATACCTTAATAAAAAGAAGGAAAACCAAAAAAAAAAAAAATTATAAACACATAAAAAATTATTAAACCTATCGACAAAGGTAAAAATTTCTTTCACATAATCATCATAAGTTGATCATAACGAACACGAGGAAAAGAAGCTCGTACCCACAAAAAACTTAATATCATTAACACAGATTCAATTCCTAAAAACATTATCAACAAAAAAACTTTTTTAAAAAAAAGAACCGGTTTTAAAAAAAGCAAAACACTAACTATATTTATAAAAATTATTTTAGCATACTCCCCTATAAAAAAAAAAGCAAAAGGAGCCCCGGAATACTCAACATTATAACCTGACACTAATTCAGATTCCCCTTCTGAAAGATCAAACGGAGTACGTCTAGTTTCAGCTAAAGAAGAAATATACCACATCAAAAACAAAGGAAAACATGGAAAGACCATTAAAACACCAAATCTTTGAAACTCAAAAAAAGAAAAAAATCCTCACCTACCAACCAAAACCACTAAAGATATTAAAATTAGACCAAATCTTACCTCATAAGATATAACTTGAGCAACAGCTCGAACAGAACCTAATAAAGAATACTTAGATTTAGAAGATCAACCAGCTCCTAAAATCCCATAAACAGACAACCTAGATAAAGTAATAACAAAAAGAACAGATAAACAAATATTTACACCACTAGTTCTCACAGGTATAACACCTCACAACAAAATAGAAATAAATAAAAACAAAACAGGAGAAAAAAAATATAAAAAAGATTTAGATCTTGAAGGCCTAAATTTCTCCTTAACAAATAACTTCAAACCATCAGCAAAAGACTGAAAGATACCATAAGGACCAACAAGATTAGGACCCTTACGAAACTGAATAAAACCTAAAACCTTACGTTCTAAAAAAATCAAAATAGCCACAGACAACAAAACTGGAATAACTAAAAATAACAAATTCAAAAAATAAAAAAATCCCCTTCCAACTAAAATTTTTAAATTCATAATCAAAAAAAGGAATCGAACCTTAATCAAAAGAATTTTAGATTCTTCGTTAAACCAATTTAACTTTTTTGATAATTATCTAGATTCGCAGGTATTGATCCTACTTCTTTTTGGTTAACGGCCAACTGCTCTACCTTTGAACTTCAATCTAAGAAATAGGTAAATAGGTATACCTCAAACCTTTGAAATTTGAATCAAGAGTTCAAAACTCTTTTTCTTAATTAAAGGTTTTATAGTGTAAATAAAGCACTCTAGATTGCAAATCTAAAAGAGGAAATCTCCTAAAACCTTAAACTTAAAAGAATCTGAGTTAAACAGATATCCTTATATTGTAAATATAAAACTTTTCCCATAGCTATCTTTTAAAAATATATTATAAATTATAAGAGAAGAAAAACTTCATTGTTAGTTTTACAAACTAATACCTACATTCAGCCACCTTATAATTTTATAATTCTGAGATTTAGGTTAATAAAACCAACTACCTTCAAAGTAGTAAATAAGTAAAACTTAAACTTAATCTTAAATGAAAATAAAAAAAGTCAAAAATTATATTAAACGATGACTTTTTTCAACCAAACACAAGGACATAGGAACACTTTATTTAATATTTGGATCTTGAGCAGGAACAGTAGGAACAGCCATGAGAAAAATAATTCGAGTAGAATTATCACAACCTGGATCATTAATACAAAAAGACCAAATTTACAAAGTAATGGTTACATCTCACGCATTAATAATGATATTCTTTATGGTAATGCCTATAATGATAGGAGGCTTTGGAAAATGACTAGTACCTTTAATGATTGGCGCACCTGACATGGCATTTCCCCGAATGAAAAAAATGAGATTTTGACTAATACCGCCTTCATTCCTTCTTCTTTTAGCATCAGCTGGAAAAGAAAGAGGAGTAGGTACTGGTTGAACTTTATACCCTCCACTTTCCGGTCCAACAGCACATGGTGGAGGATGCGTTGACTTAGCTATATTTTCCTTACATTTAGCTGGAGCATCATCAATAATGGCTTCAATAAAATTTATAAGAACCATTATCAACATGCGAGCACCTGGAATGACCTTAGACCGAACTCCCTTATTCGTCTGATCTATATTAATAACTACATTTCTATTACTTCTATCCCTTCCCGTTCTCGCAGGAGCAATAACCATGCTCCTTACTGACCGTAAAATAAAAACAACTTTCTTTGACCCTACCGGAGGAGGAGATCCTATACTCTTCCAACACTTATTTTGATTTTTTGGACACCCTGAAGTATATATTCTTATTCTTCCAGGATTTGGAATAATTTCTCATGTAGTAACTAAACGTACCGGAAAGAAACAACCATTCGGATACCTGGGAATGATGTACGCAATGATAGCAATAGGAATTTTAGGATTCATAGTATGAGCACATCACATGTTCACAGTAGGATTAGATGTAGACACACGAGCATATTTTACAGCAGCAACAATGATAATAGCCATTCCCACAGGAGTAAAGGTATTTAGTTGACTAGCAACCCTCCAAGGAACTTCTTTAACAATAAAAAAGATACACCCATCTCTAATGTGAGCATTAGGTTTCATATTCCTTTTCACAATAGGGGGACTAACTGGAATAATTTTATCTAATTCTTCACTAAAAATAGCCCTCCATGATACCTACTACGTAACCGCACACTTCCACTACGTACTATCAATGGGAGCAGTCTTCGCCATATTTAGTGGATTCAACCACTGATTTTCACTATTTACAGGCTGTCACTTAGACGAAACAGGGGCCACAACACACTTCATTCTAATGTTTATAGGTGTAAACCTTACATTTTTCCCCCAACATTTTTTAGGACTTGCAGGAATGCCACGACGATACTCAGATTATCCTGATGCATTTACATTTTGAAAAACACTTTCATCACTTGGTTCCCTTCTATCATTTATAAGCACAATAGGATTCTTAACAATAGTTATCCTCTCTTTAAACAAAACTAAAAAAAATTACTTTAATAAAGAAATCAGAAAAAATCTAGAATGACATTATCCTTTATTTCCCCCTCAAGAACACACATTTAAAGAAACCCCACTATCAATAATAAAAACAAAAAATACAATATTTAGTTAGAGCAGTTAGTTTAACAAAAACCAATGATTTCGACTCATTAATTCTTAATTATACTTAAGACTTCTCTCAAATGAAATCCATTCTAATAATAATTTTATTTTCAAAAATACTAGCTACCCTAAGACTCTTCTTTAAAAAGAAGTTCCTCCTATCACTTCTTCTCTCCTTAGAACTTCTCCTTTTAAATCTTATAATTTTAAAAATAATACTAAATTTAAAAAAAGGTAATATTACCTTTATCTCCTTTTCAATACTAATTCTTACATTATCAGCCATTGAAGCTAGAATAGGAATATCTCTTCTAACTCTAATAAAACGAAAATTCAAAAAAAGAAAAATAAAAAAATTAAAAATTTTAAAAAAATAAAATAATGTCATCATCATTCCAACTAAGATTCCAAGATGCTTCATCTCTAATAATGAGAGAATTCAAAAAATTTCACAACTACTCCATGAGATTCATCACATTCATTACCATCATAATAATATATGGACTAATAATAATTTGAAAAAAATCTCCAACTCACTGAAAGTTCACAGAAAAGCAACAAATAGAACTCTGATGAACAATATCACCAAGATTTATTTTAACAGCCTTAGCTATTCCCTCAATTAACCTTCTCTACTTTATGGACGAAAGAAAAAAACCAGATATAACAATAAAGACAATAGGACACCAATGATACTGAAGCTACGAAATATGAGATAACAAACGAACAGAAATAGATTCCTACATGACCCAACTTGAAGACATAAAAACACCAGGCCTCCCACGACTTCTAGAAGTAGACAATCGTCTTACTCTACCTTACAAAACAAAAATACGAATCATTACCTCTTCAACCGACGTTATACATGCCTGATCTTTACCATCACTAGGACTAAAGATGGATGCAGTCCCAGGACGATTAAAACAAATGTTTATTAAAATAAAACGAACTGGAGTTTTCTACGGACAATGCTCTGAAATTTGCGGAGCAAAACACAGATTCATGCCAATAGTAATTGAATCGGTAAAAAAAGAAACATACTTCTCATGAATTAAAAAAATACAAGAATAAAACTTTGTTAACTTATTACTAAAGTATGAAACTCTTAATTTCAAAAAGGAGAAAAAATCTTCACAAAGTAAAAAAAATGCCCCAACTAGAATTCTCTTTATGACTTTTCAAACTAACTACCAAATGATCCCTAATAATAATTATCTTTATCTGACTAAAATTCTCTTCACAAAAAAAAATTAAACTCCCTCAAAAAAACTTAACAAAAAAAAAAAAAAAAAATACATGAAATTGATAATCCCCTTACATAAAATTTTCAAACAATTTATTCCAACAAAAATCTTCTTTTTTCCTTTATCAATAATAGGAAGAAGAATAGCTCTATTATGAATACTCTTATCTAAAAAAACTCATTGAATCCAAAAACGAAAAAAAAGAATAAAAATTATAAAGAAAAAATTATTCAAAGAATTTCTTAAAACTAAAAAAAAAAAATGGAAAACCAATTTATTCTCCTTATTCTTAATAATTTTATCCTTTAAAATCTTAAGACTTATCCCCTACACTTTTTCACAAACCTCTCATTTAAGAATAACCTTTAGAATGTCCATCCCAATTTGACTTCTAATACAAACAACAGGTATAAAGAAAAACCTAAAGAAAAAGACAAGACACCTTCTACCTAAAAAAACCCCTACGCCTCTTATTCCTTTCATGATAATCATAGAAACCATTAGCTTATTAATACAACCTTTAACATTAGGTTTTCGTCTAGGAGCCAAACTCCTAGCTGGACACCTTTTAATATTCCTCTGCTCCTGCACAATCTGAGAAATATCTAAAACTCATCCTCTAGGTATAATAACAATATCACTAATATTCCTACTTCTTACACTAGAAATAGCTGTAGCTTGTATTCAAGCTACAGTATTTTTAATTTTAAGAAAGAGATATTTAGAAGAAAAAATTAACAACTAAAAAAATGAATTTAAAAACACACCAACATCCTTATCACATAGTAGACCGAAGACCTTGGCCAATACTAGCAGCAATAGGAACACTTATTATAACTTCAGGATTAGTCAACTGATTTCAAAAAAAAAAAATAACAACTTGTTTATTTGGAATATTTACCCTTTTGATAATAGTAATCCTCTGATGACGAGACGTAGTACGAGAAGCAACATTTTTAGGCGACCATACCTCTAAAGTAACCAAAGGTCTAAAGATAGGATTCATCCTATTCGTTGCCTCTGAAATAATGTTCTTTTTCTCATTCTTTTGAGCATTTTTTCACAGAGCTTTATCCCCCACTCCAGAAATTGGAATGTCTTGACCACCAAAAGGAATCAAACCAATAAAACCTTGAGGAGTCCCTCTTCTTAAAACAGCTATCCTCTTATCTTCTGGAGTTTCATTAACTTGATCACATCACAGATTACGAGAACTAAAAAAAAAAGAAGCCTGAAAATCCCTTACACTAACAATACTACTAGGTATCTGATTTACAAAACTACAAGCATTTGAATACTGAGAAGCTAAATTCTCAATAGCAGATAGGATTTATGGTAGAACATTTTTCGTAGCCACTGGTTTCCACGGTCTACACGTAATTATAGGAACGCTATTTCTTAGAACATGTTTATTACGACTTTCCAAGAAACATTTCTCCTGTAAACACCACATAGGTTTTGAATGTGCCATCTGATACTGACATTTCGTAGACGTAGTTTGAATTTTCCTTTTCATTTTCATTTACTGATGAGGGGGAAACTAAAAGGGTATAGGAATTAAACCTACATCTTATTAGTTTCAAGCTAACTACATTTACAATCTGCCAACCCTTTTAATAATCTTAATGAATATACTTAAATTATTTATATTAATTATAACAACCTTAACAATTATTCTAATAATTTTAGGACAAACTTTACCAATAAAAAAGCCTAAAATTAATAAGGTATCCCCTTATGAATGCGGATTTGACCCAATAAAATCTCCTCGATTACCATTCTCATTCCGTTTTTTCCTTATAGCAATTCTATTTTTACTATTCGATTTAGAAATAGCACTTCTTATTCCATTTCCTATTACCTTAGAACTAGCCAAAACAAGAAAATCTATTCTAACATTTACAACTTTTATAACAATACTCACATATGGCCTCTATTATGAATGAAAGAGGGGAGGACTAGATTGAGCAAAAGATTAAAAAAAATATAATGATTACCCTTATATCTTGAAGAACAGGTATAATTTTAACTTCTTGAATAGTCCCACGAAAGAATCTATGAGAAATTTCAATATCACAATCCTCTTTATTACTTACTCTAAGGTGTTTTTTTTTTAAAAAAAAAACCTCAAGTTTGTCAAAAAAAATTTCAATAAACTTAGCCACAGACTCCATAAAATCACCTTTAATTATTTTAAGATGTTGACTAATACCCGTAACCATTGCAGCAAGAATAAGAAATTTAAAAAAAATTACTCACAAAGACAAAAAAATTTTCATTTCATTAAAAATTTTAATTATTATTATTCTAACAATAACATTTTCAACCACTAAACTAATTATATTTTTCCTAGGATTCGAATCAACACTAATTCCCACTTTAATTTTAATTACACGATGAGGAATGCAAAAGGAACGAATAGAAGCAGGATACTACTTTGTTTTCTACACCCTTATCTCATCTCTCCCATTGTTTATTAGATTTATAATCCTTTATAAAAAAACAAAAAAACTAAAAATTATCTTAAAATTTTTCCAAAAAAAATGAAAAATAAAAAAAATTCTTGCATCTTTTTGCATTATAGCTTTCCTAGTAAAGATACCTATATTTGGTTTTCATTTATGACTACCTAAGGCACATGTAGAAGCTCCAGTAGCAGGATCAATGATCCTTGCAGCAATATTACTAAAGATGGGAGGATACGGCCTAATACGAATAACTAAATTCCTTTGATTAAATTTTAACTTAAAAATAAAAAAAATACTAATAATATTTTGCTGTTGAGGAGGAGTACTAACAAGACTTATTTGCTTAACTCAAACAGACCTTAAGTCACTAATAGCCTACTCTTCCGTATCACACATGAGGTTTATGGTAGCAGCAATATCAACAAAAACAAAATGAGCTATAAGAAGGAGTATAATAATAATGATAGCTCACGGACTAGTATCCTCAGCACTCTTCTTTGCTGCAAAAATATTTTACGAACGAAGAAGATCACGAACTTTAATAATAAGACGAGGACTAAAGAAAATATTTAGAATACTACCATTATGGTGATTAATATTTTCATGTGCAAATCTAGGACTACCACCTTTCCCAAAATCAATAGGAGAAATACTAGCATTTTCAAGAATAATAAAATGAAAATTAATTTCATTTATTCCTATATCTTTAGGTATAACTCTAACAAGAATATTCAGATTATCTTTATACATATATTTAAATAGAGGAAAACGATTCAAATGAAAAAAAATAAAAACAAAACTAAAAGAACGAGAATCACTAACCTTCTCATTACATATTCTACCATTAATAACCCTTATTATAAATCCAAAAATAACCATGAACTGACCATCTTAGTTTAATAAAAACAAAAATTTGTGAAATTTTAGAAGAGAGAAATAACACTTTCAGATAGTCCCAAGGAAGTAAAAGGAAACTCTTGATCTGCTAAATCTAAGAGACTACAGTTTAATTCTGTAGTACTCCCGATGATCTTAAGAATTACCATTCTTTTATCCTTCCTACTGTTTTTTTTTTTAAAAAAAAAAAAAAAAAAAAGACTTTTGGGGGGAGGGGCTTTAATAAACTTTAATTTCTCTATAATATGATTTCTTTTAGATTGTCCTATTTTCATAATAAAATTGAAGTGAAAATTTTCCTCTTTACAAGAATTCAAATTATCTTTTATTATTGATACACCATTCATTTTATTTTCCTCTGTAGCATTATTTGTTACCTGATCTATTATTGAATTCTCCCATTACTATATAAAAAAAGACCACAACAAGAAATCTTTTATTAATGCTTTAATATTTTTCCTATCTTTTATGTTATTATTAGTCTCTTCAAAAAATTTGTTTTTACTTTTTATTGGGTGAGAAGGAGTAGGCATAATGTCCTTTGTTTTAATAGGATGATGATTTACTCGCCCAGACGCAAACAGATCAGCATTACAAGCTATTATTTATAAACGAATAGGAGACAGAGGAATGATTCTATTTATGGTAATAAGAATAATAAAAGTAAAATCATGAAATTTAAAAGAAATTTTTTTTATAAAAAACTCAATTTCTTTTCTAGCAATAATAGGAATTATTTTAGCAGCAATGGGGAAGTCTGCTCAATTTAGACTTCACCCTTGACTTCCATCAGCAATGGAAGGACCTACACCTGTGTCTGCCCTTCTTCACAGATCAACAATGGTAGTAGCAGGAGTATTTCTCTTATTCCGATGTTCCCCTTTACTAAAAGATTTTAAATGAGCTCCAGCATTAATAAGGATCATTGGTTCTCTTACAGCTTTATTCGCCGCAACTGCTGCCCTATCACAATTTGATATTAAGAAGGTAATAGCTTACTCCACTACTAGACAATTAGGGTTAATGACAGTTGCAATAGGTTTAAATATTCCTAAATTAGCCTTATTTCATATATGTACTCATGCTTTCTTCAAGTCTCTTCTTTTCCTATGCTCTGGTAAAATCATTCATAACTTAAAAAACGAACAAGATCTACGAAAGATGGGTAAAACTGCAACTTTCCTTCCACTAACAACAAAATGTTTAATAATAGGAAGACTTGCACTTTCAGGTATACCTTTTCTAGCTGGTTTCTACTCAAAGGACCTAATTCTAGAAGCCTCACAAAACAAAATTACTAAAAGAATAAGACTAATCTTATCTTTAATAGCAACATTTATGACTGCATTTTACAGTGGACGAATTATTTACTTCACTTCTCTAAATCCCACCAAAATACCAACAACCTCCTCTTTTAACGAAGAAAACCTTAATTCAACACTTCCCCTTATACGTTTAATTTCAGGTGTAATATTAAGAGGATGACTTTTCTCACTTTTCTTTTTCGAAGTAAAACCTTTAGTTTTACCTTTAATAAAAAAGATAATCCCCCTTCTACTAACAATTTATGCTTTAATTTTAATAATTAATAATCTTTCTCTCCATCCCTTTAATACAAAAAAATTACTAAAAATTTGAAAATTTTTAAGAAAAAAATGATTCTTCGTAAAAATATTTCACCAAAAAACTTTCTCCTTTTCTATAAAAACTAGAATTAACGGAATAAAACGAACCTTAGACAAAGGATGAAAAATTTTTTTTCTAAGAAATTGATTATCAAAAAAAATTATTCTCTCCTCTAAACTTATTCAAAGAACACATTCAGCAATAATAACAAAATACCTTACATTTTTCTTTATACTAACTACTCTTTTAATTCTCTCATCTCTTTACACCTAATTTAGCTGCTAAACTAAAGCTTTCGCAAAGAAACTCGCCCATGTTCAAAACACAATGAAAATACTACCAACAAAGAAACAAACAAAATAAAAGCTACTAAACAAGTCAAAAACATTAAACTACCCATCAACTCACATACTTGTATCTCCTTTCTTAAAGAAAGAAAAGAAAATCCATAAATTCAGGGAAACAAAAATTCCAAATAAGGCAAAATAATAATTTTAAAAGAAAACAAAAAAAATAATACTTCTAAAATTCTAGAATTCAAATAACGCTCAGCAGAAAGAACTGTAGAAAATAAGAAAACAACCATCATTCCACCAACATAAACTAACAAAAATATCAATCCAAAAAAAGGAAAACCAAAAAAACATAAAAAAAAACAATAACCTAAAGACTGTAAAAGAACCCCTAATACTCTATAATAAGGAGAACTTCTTCATAAAACAATCACTCTACCACTAATTATAGCAAAAATAAACAATCTTACCATTTTTAATATATCTTTAACTAGCAGCTAATATTCCCTCCCCTCCCTCACCACTAATCTATTCTCTTGCCCTATTATAGGTAGGCTTTATTCGATTCTCGTCTTCTCTTCATTTCATTCGTCATTTCGTAAACTCTTTTCCTCATTTCATTTCGTTTCGTCTCGCTTCTCAAAGCCTATCCTCCCTCTTTCCTTCTCAGTTCCGCCTCACAAACCATTTTCCCAATCCTAAAAATTATAATCTCGGCTACACTTCGTCCCACTCACTTCACTTTAATATTAAAACCTCTTTCGTTCACATATTTCAGTTCGTTTGCGTCATTCGGGATTTCTTTTTATTATTTTGTCGTCCTTCGTCCTCCCAGCTTTTCAGCTAAGCTGACCCCCTTAATTTCTACGCGTCTCCTATCCAGTAGACGTTAATTATTTCTAAAAAGCTTCATTTCCCAACAATTCTATACTTATCCTTTTTTTTTTTTTTTTTTCTCCTGTTCACCCTTTTTTTCTTTTCCTCCTTTCCATTTCTGATAGTTCACTTCTTTAACCCTATTTCTTTCTATATTTCTTAATAAAATTAAAAACTTTTATTACC